AATGAAGTGCCTGAATGAAAAGGGCTATTTTGATAGAATAGATTATGTAAAATTTTTACCTTCATTATGCTTGACAGAATCAAACTATCTCCTAAAGTATCAAAAACCATTGTACATCTTATACTAAAACATAAAAAGATAAGCTAAGTCTAAGCTTTTGGGTTCATACCCCAAGTATAAAGTAACCTTTTCTTTTTAATAGTAAAAACTTACAAATTATTATTCATTTCAACAATTATAATAAGAACCCTAATCTCAATTTCTGCATATTCTTGGCTAGGGATATGGTTAGGATTAGAAATTAATCTTTTATCTATTATCCCCCTAATGCATAACCATAAAAATATAATATCAGCAGAATCAGCAATTAAATATTTTGTAGTCCAATCAATTGCATCAACAATTATTCTACTATCAGTAATCTTACTAATAAACAAAACAAGAATTACAACCAACGTAAATATACAATCAACCTTCCTTATAATAATAAACTCAAGACTTCTAACAAAAATAGGAATAGCCCCGTTCCACTTTTGATTTCCGGAAGTTATAGAAGGATTAGATTGAATAAATTGTTTATTAATTTTAACATGACAGAAAATTGCCCCTATAGTCTTGTTAATATATAATATAAAATTTATAACATTCATATTTACAGTAATTATTGCATCTATAATTATTAGAGGAGTAATAGGTGTCAACCAAGTAAGACTACGAAAAATTATAGCTTACTCATCAATTAATCATATAGGATGAATAATCAGAACAATACTAATTATAGAAACAATTTGAATGTATTACTTCGTAATTTACACAGTAATATCAATTAATGTTGTTATAATTCTAAAAACATTTAAAATCTTCTATCTAAATCAATTATTCCAATCAATAAACTCAAGAATAATAACAAAAATATTCTTTATCTTAAATTTCCTTTCACTAAGAGGGATTCCTCCATTTTTAGGGTTCCTTCCTAAATGATTAACAGTCCAAGCACTTGTACAAAACAGAATAATTTTACTACCAACCCTAATAATCATTTTAACCCTAATTACAATTTTTATGTATATACGAATTACCCTCTCAAGACTCCTAATGAACATTAATGAAACTAACTGAAACCAAATGAACATTAAATTTAGATTGAATAAATTTTACCTAGCTCTAATAAATTTTTTCACAATCACAAGGCTACTAGTAGTAACATTAACTTTCAATATCCTATAACCTTAAGGATTTAAGTTAAACTAAACTAGTAACCTTCAAAGTTACCAATACTGGCCCCCCCCTTTAAGCCTTAGAGCTGAACCCACCTTTAAATTTGCAATTTAAAATCATACTTGACTATAAGACCTAGTAGAAGGAAAAAATTCCGTAAATAAATTTACAATTTATCGCTTAGGCTCAGCCATTCTACTCAATAAATGATTATTTTCTACAAACCATAAAGACATTGGAACTTTATATTTCATCTTTGGTGCATGGTCAGGAATACTAGGCACATCACTAAGACTTCTAATTCGAGCTGAACTAGGAAACCCAGGAGCCCTAATTGGAAACGACCAAATTTATAACGTTGTAGTAACAGCTCATGCCTTTGTAATAATTTTCTTTATAGTTATACCTATCATAATCGGAGGGTTCGGAAACTGATTAGTACCCCTTATATTAGGAGCCCCCGATATAGCCTTCCCACGGATAAACAACATAAGATTCTGATTTTTACCCCCTTCGTTGTCTCTTCTTCTAATAAGAAGAATTGTAGAAAGAGGGGCAGGCACAGGATGAACAGTTTACCCACCTTTAGCAGCCAATATTGCTCACAGAGGATCTTCTGTAGATCTAGCAATTTTTAGACTACATTTAGCTGGTATTTCATCAATTTTAGGGGCCGTAAATTTTATTTCAACGGTAATTAATATACGATCCCCCGGAATTACATTTGACCGAATACCTTTATTTGTTTGAGCAGTAGCAATTACAGCTCTCCTGCTTTTATTATCCCTGCCTGTCCTTGCAGGAGCAATCACTATACTTTTAACAGATCGAAATTTAAATACTTCTTTCTTTGACCCTGCAGGAGGAGGGGACCCAATTCTTTACCAACACTTATTTTGATTTTTTGGACACCCGGAAGTATACATTTTAATTCTACCAGGATTTGGAATAATTTCTCATATTGTTAGACAAGAGAGAGGTAAAAAGGAAACCTTTGGATCAATTGGTATAATCTATGCTATAATAGCAATTGGATTACTAGGATTTGTAGTATGAGCACATCACATATTTACAGTAGGAATAGACGTAGACACCCGAGCTTACTTTACCTCAGCAACAATAATTATTGCAGTACCAACAGGTATTAAAATTTTCAGATGATTGGCTACTCTTCACGGAACTCAAATAAACTATTCACCTCAAATATTATGAGCCCTTGGATTCATTTTTCTATTCACCGTAGGTGGATTAACAGGAGTAGTATTAGCAAATTCATCAATTGATATTATTCTACATGATACATATTATGTAGTTGCCCATTTCCACTATGTTCTTTCTATAGGAGCTGTATTTGCAATTATAGGAGGTTTAGTACACTGATACCCTTTATTCACAGGGTTCTCATTAAACAATAAATTATTAAAAATCCAATTCTTCACTATATTTATTGGGGTAAACATAACCTTTTTCCCTCAACACTTCTTAGGATTAAGAGGGATACCTCGACGATATTCTGATTACCCAGATGCATATTTATCATGAAATCTTGTTTCATCAGTAGGTTCACTTATTTCAACGGTAAGAATTTTATTCTTTATCTTTATTTTATGAGAAAGAATAACATCTTTACGAAAAAACGTTTTCTCTAACCAAATATCGTCATCAATTGAATGATTACAAAAACTTCCCCCTGCTGAACACAGATACTCTGAATTACCTATACTTACTAACTAAATAAGTTTTCTAATATGGCAGATTAGTGCAATGGATTTAAGATCCATAAATAAAGCAAAGCTTTTTTTAGAAAAATGGCAACATGATTAAACATTAATGTCCAAGACAGATCTTCTCCATTAATAGAACAATTAACTTTCTTTCATGATCATACTATAATAATTTTAGTAATAATTACCTTAATTGTAAGATACATTATAGGAACCTTATTCACAAATAAATTTATTAACCGATATCTTTTAGAAGGACAAACAATTGAGTTAATTTGGACTATTGCTCCTGCTGTAACTCTTATTTTTATTGCCCTACCTTCGCTCCGATTATTATATTTACTTGATGAAATTAACAACCCACTTGTATCAGTAAAATCAATTGGACACCAATGATACTGATCATATGAACTATCAGATTTCAAAAAAATTGAATTTGATTCATATATAATTCCTGAAGCAGAAATAAGAAGACAAAACTTTCGTCTTCTGGATGTTGATAATCGACTCCCACTGCCATTTAAGTCTCAAATTCGTATAATAGTTACCTCAACTGACGTCATTCATTCATGAACAATTCCGTCAGCAGGAGTAAAAATTGATGCATCACCAGGACGATTAAACCAAACAACATTTTTTTTCACACGACCAGGTATTTTCTACGGACAATGCTCAGAAATCTGTGGAACTAATCATAGATTTATACCAATCGTAATTGAAAGAATCTCCCCTAAAAGATTTATTAACTGAGTAAAATCTTATTCATTAGATGACTGAAAGCAAGTACTGGTCTCTTAAACCACTTTATAGTAGATTAGCTCCTACTTCTAATGAAAAATTTAGTTAAATCATAACATTAACTTGTCAAGTTAAAATAATTAATATATTAATAATTTTTGATCCCACAAATAGCACCCTTAAGTTGAATTAATTTATTTATCTTATTTATCATTACTTATATAATCTTAAACTCCTTAAATTACTTCTCATTCACATATAATAATAAAACCTCAAGAACTTCCTTAAAATCAAAAAAAATTAACTGAAAATGATAACAAATCTATTCTCAACATTTGACCCAGCAACAAGAACAAATCTATCTCTAAACTGGTTAAGAACTTTACTTGGACTTCTATTTCTACCAAGAATATTTTGGCTTATTCCTTCACGAATTAACTTAATATGAATTAAAATTACATCAACTCTACACAATGAATTCAAAATCTTATTAAAAATTAATAAAATAAAGGGAAGAACTTTAATCTTTATTTCATTATTTTCAATAATTCTATTCAATAATTTTTTAAGACTATTCCCATACATTTTCTCAAGAACAAGACATTTAACTTTAACTCTTTCTTTAGCCTTACCATTATGAACAAGATTTATAATCTACGGATGAGTCAATAACACAATGCACATATTCGCACATTTAGTTCCTCAAGGAACACCTCCTGTTCTAATACCATTTATAGTATGTATTGAAACAATCAGAAACGTAATTCGTCCAGGAACCCTTGCAATTCGACTAACTGCTAATATAATTGCAGGGCACCTATTATTAACACTTTTAGGAAATACAGGAACAAAACTATCAATAGTAATAATCAACCTTTTAATCTTAACCCAACTTTTACTTCTAATTCTAGAATCAGCTGTAGCAATTATTCAGTCATATGTATTCTCAATTCTTAGAACCCTTTACTCAAGAGAAGTTAACTAATGAGATCTCACAAAAATCACCCTTATCATTTAGTAGACGTTAGACCATGACCAATTTTAGGAGCATTTAGAGCAATAACAATAATAATAGGATTAATTAAATGATTCCATCTTTATGACGTATCATTATTCATATTAGGATTTGTAAATACTTTACTAATCATATACCAATGATGACGTGATATCACGCGAGAAGGAACATTCCAAGGACTCCACACTTCAGCCGTAGCATTTGGATTACGATGAGGAATAATTTTATTTATTACATCCGAAGTCCTATTTTTTGTATCATTTTTTTGAGGATTTTTCCATAGAAGATTAACTCCAGCAGTTGACCTAGGAATAATCTGACCACCCAAAGGAATCCAGCCATTTAATCCTATTCAGATTCCTTTATTAAACACATTAATCTTAATTTCATCAGGAATCACAGTTACATGAGCCCATCATAGACTAATAGAAAATGATTATAACCAAGCAGTTTATGGGCTTGGACTAACTATTATTCTAGGGCTATACTTTACAGCACTTCAAGCATACGAATACTATGAAGCACCATTCACAATTGCTGATTCAGTATACGGATCAGCATTCTTTATAGCAACAGGATTTCATGGATTACATGTAATTATTGGAACAATTTTCTTAACAGTATGCTTTTTACGACAACTATTAAATCACTTCTCTCCAATTCATCATTTCGGATTTGAAGCAGCAGCATGATACTGACACTTTGTTGATGTAGTATGATTATTCCTTTATGTTTCAATCTATTGATGAGGTAGATATTTATATAGTATAAAAATTATTTTTAACTTCCAATTAAAAGATCTAATTACATTAGTATAAATAATATTCGTAATCATAACAATATCACTAATTATTTTTATTATCAGATTAGTAGTAATAACCCTAGCAAGAATCATTTCAAAAAAAACATTTATTGACCGAGAAAAAAGGTCTCCATTTGAGTGTGGATTTGACCCAAAATCATCAGCACGCATCCCATTTTCTTTACAATTCTTCTTAATTGCAGTAATTTTTCTAATTTTCGATGTAGAAATTACTTTACTTCTTCCTCTAATTGTGACTATAAAAATTTCAAACCTAATTAACTTTTCAGCAGTAATATCAATTTTCTTATTTATTCTACTAATTGGACTTTACCACGAATGAAAACAAGGAGCCCTAAATTGAGCATATTAGGATAATAGTTTAAAAACAACATTTAACTTGCACTTAAAAAATATTGAATAATCAATTTATCTTAAATAAGAAGCAATAATTGTAATTAGTTTCGACCTAACCCATGATGATAAAATTCATCCTTATTTTTAATTGAAACCAAAAAGAGGTATATCACTGTTAATGATATCATTGAAATTAAATTTCCAATTAAAGAAATATGTTAATCAAGAAAAAGCTTCTAACTTAATTCTTTAGCGGTGTAACTCCGTTAATATTTCTATTTATATAGTTTAATAAAACATTACATTTTCATTGTAAAATTAAAATAATAATTTTTATAAATACTTTAAGATTCAAAATCTCCTTAATATCTTCAATATTATGCTCTTTATAAGCTATTAAAGTATAAAAAAACAACTAAGTAAACAACTCAAATTAAAAGTATTGAAATATAAATTTTCAAGTTATTATTTAAAACAATATGAAAGAAAGAAGAAGACTTTCTTATTGTATTATAAATATTTTGACTCCCAAAAAATTCTGATCATCCGTGATCAAAACTTTTATAGTAAACCCCACCAAAATAAATAGGATAAAAATTTACACCAAAAGTAGACAAATATGGTAAATTTCATATAGAAGAAAAAAACAATCTAGAATTAAGAAAAATTAAAGACTTTAAATCATAATTAAGTAAAAACTTAGAAAATTCATAACCAAATAAAGCCCCCATAGAAACAACGACCAAAACCATTATTTTTATTAAATCAGGAAGACAAATATAATAAGGAGTAGGAAATATTAATCATATAAGTATTCTTCCACCAAAAACTACTAAAAAAATTAATCCTATTATACCCTTTAGTATAACAAATCCCTTATCTCTAATATGATGTAAACAAGAAAAATTAAAATCACCAAATAAAACATAATAACTAAGCCGAACTGAATAACAAACTGTTAAACCTGTAGAAAAAAAGAAAACAAAATAAATAAAAAAATTAGAGTAACTCATTGAAAGAACCTCCAAAATTAAATCCTTAGAATAAAATCCTGATATAAAAGGAAGCCCACAAAGAGCAAAATTACAAATATTAAAAAAACAACAAGTTAAAGGTATTTGAGTAATTAAACTCCCCATAAAACGAATATCTTGGCAGTTACCCAAGTTGTGAATTATACATCCAGCACACATAAAAAGCAAAGCCTTAAATAAAGCATGAGTTAACAAATGGAAAAAAGCCAACTTATATCTTCCTAATGCCAAAATTCCCATTATTAAACCAAGCTGACTTAACGTAGAAAGAGCAATAATTTTCTTTAAATCAAATTCATAATTAGCCCCCAACCCAGCTATAAATATAGTTATTCTTCCAATAAATAATAAAAATATTATAACATTTCTTCTTAAAGAAAAATTAAATCGAATCAATAAATAAACCCCTGCCGTAACCAAGGTAGAAGAATGAACCAAGGAAGAAACTGGAGTAGGAGCTGCTATAGCAGCAGGAAGCCAAGAAGAAAATGGAATTTGAGCTCTTTTAGTTAAAGCAGCTAATAAAACCAATACTCCAATAACTTCCATTCTTAAATCCCCCTTTATATAATCCAAATAATAAATATAATTCCATCTACCATAATTTAATATCCAAGCAATGGAAACTAATAAAGCCACATCGCCAATACGATTAGACAAAGCAGTTAATATTCCAGCATTATATGATTTAACGTTTTGATAATAAATTACTAAACAATAAGAAACTAGACCTAAACCATCTCACCCCAATAAAATTCTAATTAAATTAGGACTAATAATTAAAAATATTATTGAAGCAACAAATATAAAAACAAGCAAAATAAACCGATTAATATTTATATCCCCTTCCATATATTCAAATCTATAAAAAATAACTATTGAAGAAATATAAAGAACAAATCTTATAAAAAGTAATGACATTCAATCAAACAAAACAGATATGAAAATTAGATTAGAATTTAATCTTAACAACTCAAATTCAATTATTACTCTGTAATCAAGAATTATAAAATAAATTCTAAAGAAAAAACTTAATAAACTAAAAAATAATAAAACAACAAAATAAACAAAACAAATAGATAAAATTATTTAAAGTAAAAACTTACATCTTTGACCCCACAAATCAATATTTTAATAAACTATTTAAATTAAAAAATAAAAATATCTCTCTTTAAAAACAATAGATTTAAAGGTAACCAATGAAGAAATAATAATAAATACTCTCGAGTAAAACCCAATGAAAAAGAATAAGAACCTTGATAAAGTTTACCATGCTGTCTATAAGAGTATAAATACAATCTATAAGAAGCTCTAAAAAAAGAAACAAGTATAATACCAACAATAGTAAGTAAGCCCCAAGAAACTAAGCTATTAATAAGTATAATTTCCCCCACCAAATTAAAAGAAGGGGGAGCAGCTATATTGGAAGAACAAAGTAAAAATCACCATAAAGACATTCTAGGTATAAGATTAATTAAACCCTTATTTAAAAATAATCTACGCCTACCAAATCGCTCATAAGTAATATTAGCCAAGCAAAATAACCCAGATGAGCATAAACCATGAGCAACTATTATTACTAAAGCCCCGTAAAATCCTCAACTATTCATAGTCATAATTCCACCAAGAACTAACCCTATATGAGAAACAGAAGAATAAGCAATTAATGACTTCATATCAGATTGACGAAGACAAACCAAAGAAATAATAAATCCGCCAAAAAGACTAATAACAACAAAGAAAAAATTAATCTTTACACCAATACCAGTAAAAATTATTATAAATCGCATAAAACCATAACCCCCCAGCTTTAATATAATCCCAGCTAAAATTATAGAACCAGAGACAGGGGCTTCAACGTGAGCCTTAGGAAGTCATAAATGAACAAAAAATATGGGAATTTTTACCAAAAATACAGAATTAACGCAAATAAAAAGAAAAACAGAATCAATTCATCTTAAGAGGAAAAAAAAATCCAAAGAATTAAACTTTTCATATAAATAAAAAACCGAAATCATTATAGGTAAAGAAGCCAATAAAGTATAAAAAAATATATACATCCCAGCCTGAATACGTTCAGGCTGATACCCCCACCCCAAAATAAGAATAAGTGTAGGAATTAAGCTAATCTCAAAAAATAAATAAAAAATAAAAATATTTATAGAACTAAAAGTTAAAACCAACGAAAGCATTAATATCAAAAGAACAAATAAAAAAAACCCAAAGAAATAATTTTCTCCATTAATTTTTTCTCTAGCCAAAATCATTAATGAACAGATCCAAATTCTTAAAAGAATTATAAAAAAAGATAAAAAGTCACACCCCAAAAAATAACTAATTCCACAGAAATAAGAAGAAAAATTGAAAGTTAACAAAAAAAGAAAAAATAAAGAAAAGTAAATAAACTGATTTAGTCAGATATAACTTTTTAAAAAACATAAAGGAATCATAAAAATTATAAACATAATAAATTTTATCATAAAACATTAAAAGACTGGAAGTAATCATTTCCATAAGAACGAATTATAGCAACTAAGATAGAAAGTCCCAAAGCCCCCTCGCAAACTCTTATAGTTAAAAAAATCATTCTAAAATAATACTCGTAACCATGAAACATTATAAAAATATAAAGACCAAAGTAAAGAGACAAAACAATAAACTCAAGACTTAATAACATTAAAAGTAAATGCTTACATTTAAAGCAAAAAACCCCTACTCCAACAAAATATATAAAAACAGGTAAACTCAAATTAAAAATTAACATTGTTTTAATAATTTAATAAAAATATTGGTCTTGTAAATCAACAATAAGAAATTCTCTTTTAAAACTTCAGAGAAAAGAGTTGCTCTTTTCATTAATCTCCAAAATTAAAATTTTATATAAACTATTCTCTGTATTACTCAAGTACTTTTATTATTAACATTCACAATATCATTAACATTTATATTCTTAAGTCACCCTCTATCAATAGGATTAACCCTCCTTGTACAAGCTATTCTTATCGCAATAATCACAGGAATAATTTCTCATAACTTTTGATTTGCATATATTCTATTTATAGTAATAATTGGAGGAATACTAGTCCTTTTCATCTATATAACAAGAGTTGCATCAAACGAAAAATTCCTTTATTCAAACAAATTAATATTTACAATAATAGCAGCAATAAGATTTATCCTAATATTACCATTTATCGATTCATTCCCAATCTATCAAATCTCTACAAACATAGATATAATATTCTCAAGATCAAGACCAATATTCCAACTTTCATTAAGAAAATATATCAATATACCTTCAAACTGAATTATAATTTCAATAATTATTTATTTATTAGTAACATTAATTGCAGTAGTTAAAATCACTAATATTACCTACGGACCATTACGGCAAAAATTTTAATGAAAATTATAAAAAGTCATCCATTATTAAAAATAATCAACAACTCTTTAGTTGATCTTCCTTCCCCCTCTAATATTTCAGCATGATGAAACTTTGGGTCTCTACTAGGAATATGTCTTATTTTACAAATCGCAACAGGACTTTTTCTAGCAATACATTACTGCCCTGATATCTCATTAGCTTTTAATAGTGTAGTACACATTTGCCGAGACGTAAATAACGGCTGATTACTACGAACAATTCACGCCAATGGAGCATCATTCTTTTTCATTTGTTTATATCTTCACGTAGGACGAGGTCTTTATTATGGATCATTTATATACCACGAAACATGAAGAGTAGGGGTAATTATTTTATTAGCAGTAATAGGAACAGCATTTCTAGGGTATGTTTTACCATGAGGGCAAATATCATTTTGAGGTGCAACTGTTATTACCAACCTATTATCAGCAATTCCATATCTAGGAACAGAAATTGTTCAATGACTATGAGGGGGATTTGCAGTTGATAATGCCACTTTAACGCGATTCTTCACACTCCACTTTTTATTCCCTTTCGTTGTACTAGCCTTAGCAATTGTACACCTAATTTTCCTTCACCAAACAGGATCAAATAATCCTTTAGGAACAAATAGAAATATTGACAAAATCCCATTCCACCCATACTTCACATTCAAAGATATAATAGGATTTAATGTAACAATCATAATCTTAGTAATTTTAACACTCTATAATCCATACATACTAGGAGACCCAGAAAATTTCACACCAGCTAACCCTTTAGTTACTCCAGTTCACATTCAACCAGAATGATACTTCCTATTTGCATATGCAATTTTACGATCAATTCCTAACAAACTAGGAGGAGTGATCGCCCTATTCATATCAATCGTTATTCTTTTAATTATACCAATATTCAAAAAGAAAATACAAAGTAATCAATTCTACCCAATTAATAAAATTCTATTCTGAAGATTCCTATCAATCACAATCTTACTAACATGAATTGGAGCTCGACCTGTAGAAGATCCATATATTATCACAGGCCAAATCTTAACAGTAGCTTACTTCGCATATTTCCCAGTTCTTTATATGTCATCAAGAATATGAGATAAAATTATATTCAAAAGATAGTTAATGAACTTGTATAAGTATATATTTTGAAAATATAAAAAAGGAATTTCAACTTCCTATTGACTTGTACTAAATTTAATTAACTAAATAACGAGGGAAAAAATAAATAATTTTAACCCAAAAAAATAGAAAAGATAATTTAAAGAAACAGGAAGAAACCTTTTCCAAGCCAAATATATCAACTTATCATAACGAAAACGAGGTAAAGTTCCCCGAGCCCAAATGAACATAAAAGAAATAAAAGTTAACTTCAAGAAAAAAAATCAAGATATCAAATCAGCCCCCAAAAATAACAAAGAAAAAAATATTCTCATAAACAAAATATTAGAATACTCAGCAAGAAAAATCAATGCGAATCCCCCTCTTCTATACTCAATGTTAAAGCCTGAAACTAATTCAGATTCACCCTCAGCAAAGTCAAAAGGAGTCCGGTTTGTTTCGGCTAGACTAGAGACAAATCAAACTAATCTCAAAGGAATACCTACAAAAAAAAATCAAATATAATATTGAGAAGACAATAAATCAAAAATTCTTAAACTTGAAATCAATACTAAAAAAGATAATAAAATCAAAGCAAGTCTAACTTCATAAGAAATAGTTTGAGCAACACAACGTAACCCACCAAGTAAAGAATAATTAGAATTTGATGACCATCCAGCCATTATAATTGTATAAACACCCAAACTAGAACAACATAAAAAAAATAATATTCCCAAATTAAAATGCAAAAAGATTCTAATGAAAGGAATACAAACTCATAAAACTAACGAAAGAAATAAATTAAAAACTGGAGAAAAATAATAAGACCAATAATTAGACATAATAGGATTAGTTTGCTCCTTAGTAAAAAGTTTAATGGCATCACTAAAAGGTTGAGGAACTCCTATAAAGCCCACTTTATTAGGCCCCTTGCGAATTTGAATATACCCTAAAACTTTACGTTCAAGCAAAGTTAAAAAAGCAACCCCCACTAAAACACAAATAACTAATACAATTATTCTGATAAACATGAGAAAATAATCAAAAAGATACAATTATTACCTGTAAAACTTTACATATAAAGATTCTAAATCAATTGCACTAATCTGCCAAAGTAACAATAATATTCAACAAAAAAATATATATATCCGATAATTGGTCCTTTCGTACTAAAATATCGTAAATAAGTCAAGATAGAAACCAACCTGGCTCACACCGGTTTAAACTCAGATCATGTAAAATTTTAAAAGTCGAACAGACTTAATTTTAAAGCTTCTGCACCATAAATAAATTTTAATCCAACATCGAGGTCGCAAACTTCCATTTCAATAAGAACTCTAAAAAGAAATTACGCTGTTATCCCTAAGGTAATTTATCTTAAACTTGAAAAAATCAGGCTCAATATTCAAAAATCAATGATTATAAACATAAAAGAGTTTTTCCAATCTTAAAGTCACCCCAACTAAATAAACATAAACCTTACTAATTACAAAAATACCAAAAAAATAGTAAAAATTAATTTATTAAACTCTATAGGGTCTTCTCGTCTTTAAAAAAAATTTAAGCTTTTTAACTCAAAAATTAAATTCAAAAATAAATTAACAAGAGACAGTAATTTTCTCGTCCAATCATTCATTCCAGCTTTCAATAAAAAAACTAATTATTATGCTACCTTTGCACGGTCAAAATACCGCGGCAATTTAACTCCTCATTGAGCAGATTAGACCTTAAATTATAATCAAAAAGACATGTTTTTAATAAACAGGCGAAAAATTAATTTGCCGAATTCCTTTCGATAACCTCACAAAACATAATTATCTATACAAAAAAATTTACTAATTTAATCATTATTGCTAAAGAAAAATTATTAAACAAAAAATTTTAATAAAAAATCTAAAATAAATAAAAATAAAATAAACATAAACATAACTATAAAATTATATAAAAGATTAACAATACTAATTATACTTAATAAATAATAAAAATAAATTTTTAATTAATCCGTTAAAAAGCTCATCCCTTCTAACGTTTAATATTTTAAAGTAAAAATTAAAAAAAAATATTTACCAAAAAATAATAGAATTAAATTCTTTTCTTAAAAAACCAGATACCCTAGGAAACGAATAACATTTCATTTCAAAAAAATTATTATAAAGATTTATAAAACAATCAAATAAATAACCTCTTAGCTCTTCCTAATTCGGGAAAATTAAATAATTAATTTTAAATTTATCAACCCTGATACACAAGGTACAAAAAATTAATTTTTCTTAAAAAAAAAGAAAAAATATTTCAAATTTAAGTCACCTTACTAATAAACTATAACAAAACCAATTTATTCAAAATAATTAATAAAACGAAAAAATAATTTAAGTAAAAAATTTTAGTAATAAATTAATTAATCAAATCACATTGAATTGCACAATGAACTTTTTAATGTAAATAAAAAACTTTCTAATAAGCTATAATTTGATCTTTCTAGGTACACTTTCCAGTACACCTACTCTGTTACGACTTATCTCACCTTAAATGAGAGCGACGGGCAATATGTGCATATTTTAGAGCTAAAATCACATTTATTAATTAAAAAATATTACATTCAAATCCAATTTAATATAAATTAATCAAAATTTATAAACCAAAAATAATTTTAATGTAACCCATCTCTTCTTTCCCATAAGCTGCACCTTGATCTGACATAAAATATAATTTTATTTATTGAACATTTAAATTCTTATAAAATATTCAAATCACGACGATATACAAACTAAAAAAGAAAGTAAATTAAATCGTGGGTTATCAATTACAGGACAGGTTCCTCTGAATAGACTAAAATACCGCCAAAATCTTTAACTTTAAAGAAAATAATCTACTAATAATAAGGCATAAAAATTTACAATAAAAATAATAGGGTATCTAATCCTAGTCTAAAGAAAACTTTAATAACTTCATAATCAATAAACAAACCTATATTAAGTATAAAATTTCACCTAAAAAACTTAATAATAAATTTTTAAATATCAATTAATTATTAGCCAATATATTTTAACTGCATTATTTGTATAACCGCAATTGCTGGCACAAATTTTATTAAAACTAAAATAAATTTCTAAGTCCCCGTTTCCAGGATCCATAATATTAAATACTGCAAAAATAAATATAAAACCCTTAACTTATGCATGTAAAAAAAAAAATACATTAAAATTCCAAGCTAGAATAAAACTTTTTAGCCAATTAAAAAAACAATAGACCTAATTTATTAAATTTGTATAAAAACTAAATAAAAAATACGATTTTTAAACGAATAATCACAACTCCTCCCCTTACAAAAACCACAAATCAAAACCTACTATAAAAGAGATTACCAAAACTAAGTTCCTTCCCTGTGGTTAACGGGTTTGCTTACCCCTAAGCAAACCCTAGCCCGCTCTTGCCCAACTTACCCCTAAGTATAGGCATCTTTCCTGAAAAAGCATAAATACTTAATCAACTCGATAATTCGCGCCCCGTATGTAATTTTAAATTTACATTTAAATATGCCCCTATAATTTAAGATTTATTTAAAAATAAATAAACGTAGACCTTAAAAAACTTACTTATATATAAACTTAACTGATAATTTTATTTAAGAAAATAAGTATATGTTTTTTAGAATATCAATAAAATTGATTATTATACAGAGAAAAGAAAAATTTAATATTTATATAATTATCTATTTAAAAATAATTTCAATAAAGTAAGATAAATATGTAGGAAAACATAAGTTTTTTTTTTTTTTTATTATAATTATATCTATAATAATAAATGTTTAAATTTATAATAAAGGGTAGTTTAAAGATTTATCACACAATAGATATTAGGTGATTAATCTCTTTTTATACATGAATGTTATTCTTAAATTTGATTCTAATATATATTTATATATATATAATATATTTATTTAATAATAATGTATTTCAATTTTAATCAAATATTAAACAATAATTACTTTCTTTTCTCTTTTAAAATAAGCCTTTAATTATCATATCTACAATCATAGATATATTATAATAATAATCTATATTTTTAAGCTTTTTATGTATTTATTTTTAATATATTTTATAATCAATTATATATTAATAATATATATATATATAAATTAAACTATTTTAAACTAATATATTATAAAGTTATAAGCCTTCATTTATATAATAAAAATGAGTTGTATATAATTAGTTAATTTTATATTAGCAAACGAAAAGTCAATTATTTCTAGTATTAAAACTGCTTAAACCATAAGATTTTATTAGTTAATAAAAAATTATTAATAATAAGGATTTTTTAAAAAATAGAAAAATCCAAAAATTTAACCCCAAATCTTAAATCAAATAAAAAAAAATTAACAAATCAATTATAACAAAAATTAAAATTAAAGGTCTAGTTTTTTTTTTTTACGCATAAAATCT